TTCATTTTTGATATTCCTGAAATGAAATACGTAATAAATATTTATATCGAAAAAAGGTTCTGAGAAACCTGTAAAAAGCGAAACCAAAGAACAGTGATCGGTAAGACCCGTATAGTCCTTTTTGAGGACCAAAACCAGTATTATGTCGACACAAGAACGGAATGGGTAAAGTTCCTTTCTTGTGTCAAAGACTAAGAAGACGAATAATGCTTTACTTTAACGTATCCCCTTACTTATCTTATGGTTAGTATCGTGTGGAATTTTCGGTTTGTTTTTCTTAGAATAGAAAACTTTTGATACATTTTATGGCATTTCAATCTGAGAATAATGACATATTCGTGCAGCTCCAATTTGATTTGGCTTGAAAAAAAAAAAGAAGGGATAAAGAAAGTCAAATGGTCTTCTTCACAATCTACTATGACTAGAAATGCGGTACAACTAATTGATGGCACCGGGTATAAAAAGAATAGAAAGAATAAGAAAGTTTGTCATAATTTTTTTGATCATACATAAGATAACTGCCAACAAGAGTTTGATTCTTTTTACGAACTTAATGCTGATAAATCTGCGAACCTAGAAATTCATTTCAGACAATTGAACCTTCTCAAACTGTTTCTTCTTAAGAACCAAAAAGATTTGTGCCAAAATAATAGATGCCAAGAAGAACAAAAGGCCTTGGACACGTAATGGATCTTGAAGTACTACTTCTGCATCCCCTTGGCCAAAACCACCCACATTAGGATTACTTGTTAATGGCTGATCGAGTTTGATAGATTCGCCCTCGGAAACAAGAAGTTCTGGTCCTGAGGGGATAATATCAACCACTTGACGCCCATCCGATGCATCTGTTATGGTTATCTCATACCCCCCCTTTTCTTTTCGTATTATTTTACTTACTATCCCAGCGGCTGTAGCATTATAAACTGTATTGTTACTCTTGCTCCCGTCGGGATAAATCTGTCCCCTTCCTCTATTCCCGCCGACATATATGGGGTATTTTAAGAAGTGGACATCTTTATTAGTAGCGGGGTCCGGAGAAAGAATAGGAAAGGTTATTTCACTATATTTCTGGCCGGGAACGGGACCTATAACAAGAATATTTTTTTTAGTGGGGCGATAGCTCTGAAAAGACGGGTTGCCTATCCTTTCTTTCATCTCGGGGGAAATACGATCGGGGGGGGCTAATTCAAACCCCTCGGGTAAAATAAGAACCGCGCCCACATTCAAACCCCCTTTTTTACCATTAGCAAGAACTTGTTTTACTTGCCTATCATAAGGAATTCGAACAACTGCTTCAAATACAGTATCCGGCAGTACCGCTTGTGGAACCTCAATATCCACAGGCTTATTAGCTAAATGGCAATTGGCACATACAATACGTCCAGTCGCTTCTCGTGGATTTTCATAACCCTGTTGTGCAAAAATGGGATACGCGGTTGAAATGGATGTCCGAGTGATGATATATATCATCAGTGATAGGGAAATAGATCGAGTAATCTCTTTCTTTATCCAAGAAAAGGTATTTTTCATTTGCATGGTCCAATCATTGATCCCGAAAATTTCTACAATAAAATTAGGTGGGTTGCTTGTATAGTCCCTATCCACAATTCTGCAATTCTGCTATTTACTGAAATCGTTTTACTGGAATATTGGATGGAGTAGGAGAACTGCTCGTCCGGGTCCAAAGGGTAAGTACGTCTTGAAACGTTTTGCTTATGTAAAATAGTATCAGTCATTCATTGAATGATAAATCACTACAAGTGATGGTGATACACGATTTAAATAACAAAAAATCCAATATTTAAAAATTGTATCTAGAATGACTGGAAAAGTGGAAACAAGACCAGATATAATTTGATCGTTCTGAGCAAATCCAAAATCTTTGTAGACATAAGCAATCATTAGTTCCCAACCATGGGGCGAGTGGAATCCGATACATAAATCAGTTAATAAAAGAATAGAAAAAGCTTTTATTGTGTCACTTAAGTTATATAGGAATTCTTGCATCCAAGAGTTAAGACTGAGAAGTTCTTTATTACCCAGAATAGAATAACCGCGGAAAATAATGAAACAGATTAGATTTGTCGATAAGTGCAAAATTGTATGGATATGATCCTCATTGCGCATCTTGATCAAGCGGACCATTTCTTTATGCATTCCTATACGAAGTGTTTGTAGATGTGTTTCCGGGTATTCGTTTATTATTTCGTCCAAGAGTAAGAGTTCTTCTAATTCTATGAATTTGTCTAGAATACTCTTTTCTTGCATATCAGGCAAAAAAGTTTCCGATTGCATAGTATTCCACCAATTAGGAACCCAAGATTCAAGACCTTTAGTAAATAAGAGGGAGATCCACCAGGGAAAAAAGACTATAGATGTAAGATATAGAAGCGGAAGAAATTCTTTTTTTTTTTTTGCCATTTTTTCATCTGTCAATTTGAATTGTTAATGAACCCACCCCCTTCGACGAATCTCTGCGATCTAATCTTTTTCTATTGCTATCAACCATAAGTTCTATTACAAGGCTGCGAGCCTTTGAATCTATTCCCCCCTTTTATTTGTAATTCGGCGGTTAGTACTTGAATCTAGAAAGAATACAGAAAGAGAATAAGAGCCCACTTCGAATGCAAAAAGAATTCAAAAAATCTTGTTTCCAGATACCTCAATGGCTCAAATTTGAAGCTTTTTCAATGAATCCCAGAAAGAACCACGTCCATTAATGAATATTTTTTTTTTTGATTTCCAGACAAAGGAATCCCCTTTCTATCAAAATAGAAAAAATTTCATTTCGAAAAAAAAATGCGTTGGTTACCCACAGTAATAATCCAGGAAAAATGGAAATCGATTTCTCAAGAATAATGAGTGGAAAAACAATACATAAATGTTCTCGTTATAAGAGATCCAACCCTTTCATCATTAAAAAAGACAAAAGAAAGAAAAAAAAAGAGAGAGAATTTACAAGATCTATCTGTATCTAACGTATCAATTAATTCCTATTGAAAATAAAAAGCTCAATTCTTTATTCCGAAATGCTTTGATATGCTAGATGAATCTATTATTTCGATTTGTTACTTGTTTTTTAATGATTTTCGAACAAAAAAAGTTTCGTTTTATTTTCTCGCTGTTCCGCATACGTCTACTTTAGCTCGAATGCACGTTTTGAAAAAAAAAACTTTAAGCTATGCTATAGCAAAAAAGAGAATTCTTGAATTGTTTCCCTACTGCGGAGAAAGAGTTTATTCTTCAGTTCAAGTCAATTTCAAAAAACTTCAATTGGTACGCGCAAGAAATAGGCCAATTCGGCGGCTTTTTGCTCAATTTCTCGCGGAGTCAAATTATCATCACTACGCGTCAAGGGAATGGCCCCCTGCCCTTTTATTTCCATATAAAGGACACGGCGCGCATAAATACCCTCTTTAACTTCTATTCTGATGGATTGAATATCTTTCATACGGAATCGGAGGAAGATACGACGATTTTTTCCCGGGAATCCCCAACGAAAAATACACACTATCCCTTCTTTTCGATCGAATCGATCATAGCCACTACCCACATTCCAAGAAATTGTGCACCACAAATAAGAACTAATAAAGAGACCCGCGATTCCGTAGAAAGACATCACGATCCCCTGTGGAAAAAAATGGATTTGCTGAGACGAAACTAAAGATATCAAATTCTTACCGAGATAACTGGAAGTTCCAACCAATACGAATCCTAATGAACCTAAAAAAAGGATAAAGGCCCAGCAGAAATTACTTATTTTTCGAGACCCCACTATAAGTTCTATCCATATATGTTCTGATCGCCAAATCATACTAGATCCAGTTGCATTTTATTGGAATTTAGAAAAAAGTCCAAATGGATTTGACTTTTCTTTTTTTGGTTCCGAAGTAACTCTCATCAACTAGCGCCATTCGGATGGAACCCTTGCGAAGTAATTCATCGAATTGGTTAGGGCTAAAATAATAACATCCAATTTCTATGATCTCCTATGGATATATCTCCATATAGATAGATTGACTTTATATTTCAGCTATCCGCCCCGATTCCGATGAAAATAGCCATAACTCATTTATCCATATCATATATTTAGCCATACAAAAGAGCTCCTTCGTTTCTGTTCGCAAGAAGCCGCATTACCCTACTATATAAAAGAGATATCCGTATTATCTATATCGAAGAAAAGAATAGATCAGATTCGGGCCCGTTGGATCTAAACAATCTTGTTGTTTTCAACATGAAGAGATAAAGAAGCCATTGCAATTGCCGGAAATACTAGGCCCACTAAAGGCACAAAAATAGAGGGGAAGTCTGTCATAGAATGGGGTACCTCGTTGGAATATTTGTACCTGTTATTGTTATAAAGATATCTTATAATAATTAGAATTCGTATATAATTATACTAAGTATATCTAAGTGAGTATATATAATAAATAAGTGCAAGGAGTGTATAATTAAATAAATGAGACTTATTCATCTTCATCTTTCTATATGAAATACAAAAATAGATCTAGGATAATCCATTCTTGTCGTCAAATTTGAATTACTTTTTTGAATTTGAATTACTTGATAATTAAAAGGGGGGACAAAACCATGAAACAGCAACAAAACCGTGAAAATTCAATAACTCACTCAAAACACCCTTTAAAGGATTGCGTGGTACAATTGGATCGAATAAGCCCTTATCGAATAAATATTCAGCCGTTTGTGAACCTTCAGGTACTTCAATCTTCAATGTTTCTTCAATTACTCTTTTACCTGCGAATGCGATGTAGGCATCAGGTTCTGCAATAATGATATCCCCCAGCATCCCAAAGCTAGCCGTCACACCACCCGTAGTGGGAGATGTAAGGATAGATACATAGAATAACTTTTTATTTGATTGATAATCATATAAAGCAGAAGAGATTTTAGCCATTTGCATCAAGCTCAAACTTCCTTCTTGCATACGTGCCCCTCCGGAAGCACACACTAGAATAAGAGGTAAAAGGTTATTGGTA